TTTTTTTTATAGATCGTTCGGCAAAGTTTTTTTTATTTAAAATTTCACTATTTCAATTTAAAATTTTATTTTTAAATTGAAATAGAAATGAAAAATATCTTCATTTCGAAATTCTCTTGGATTTTAGTTGAGTAATGTATTCTATGAATAATAAATATATATGAAGAATACTCTTTCAATCAAAGAAATATTTCAATTATTTCCGTGTTCGTATTTTGAAAGTAAAAAAAGTAAAAGGAATACAAATGGTAGGAAATTTATTCCAACTGAATTCTTCATAAATTTTCTATTTCGATGAACTGACTCTTACCAAAGTTAGATATGGACCATGAGGAAGAACGGAACTTTTTTTTTTATTTTGTTTACCTCTTTACTGTTCAAAGATCAAAGAGAAAACAATTCGGTTATTCCATTACGTGGATACACATTGGGAAACAACATAGTAGTTGTCCAACGAGATACTGCACATACTAAAATATTGTCTTGGGCGAGTCACATATTGCGCCGCTTGTTTTAGTTTTACTATTTTAGAAATTTTATTTTTGTTTTGCTTGTTTTATTGAACCCATTTCATATCATGGTTCAAACGTTAAAAGTCGACGGGTTTTACTAATCCTTTTCGAAATCCGAAGAAGTTCCCATGGATCATTTGTCAACTCCTCAATCAATGACTTCTTCGTCGGAATGCTAACTAAAAGATTATTTTATTATACCTATCGAAGAAGTCATTGATTCTTTCGATCGGGATTCATATTGAAAATAATCAGAAATCTAGGAATTCTAATCGTAAAAGTCGCTTTCGATTATTTCAAATTAATTTAATTGAAATCAACACAAATTAAATACAAATAGATAAAGCAAAGAAATAGAATTGGGATACTATATAATATACATTATCACTATATATATTATATATACGTAATTTAATCGATTTCTATATATATAGAAAAGGAATATGATGATACTATTGTAGATTGATCTATATTAATCTATATTAAATTAACCCGCATTACAATACAACTTTATACACTACAATAACAATACTAGATAGTATGGTAGAAAGAAATATCTGAATCTTTCTACCATACTATCGTATCCCATAGAATACGACTGATTCTAGTCTGCCCATTTCATTTAAGACGCGAAATTTTTATCCTTTTCTTCTCTGCAATTATTGATAAGAAATAAAAAATCAAGTTTAATTCAAATTAATCACCTTGGCTGACTGTTTTTACGTATATTATAAGTAAAAAAGCAGTAGGAACTAGAATAAACAGTGCAGTAGCAATAAATGCGAGAATATTTACTTCCATAATCTCATTGTTTCATTTTTCTTTAATTCGCAATAACTCGGGAGTTAATCCCATAGAGATAATAAACCTTTCGCCTGTAAATTCAATGGGATGCATTACATCTCGATGATATCGAATCGGATCAATATCATGAATAACAATATCGGAGCTATCAAATCGATTCATCGTCAAGAATTGAATAGTATAACATAGGATGATCTTTTATCCATACTAAACTCAAAATTTGATTCCCGATACAATCAATAATTCCTTTATTTATTTATCATTCTTTTCCATTCTTTCTTTTCTATAACCTACCGCCCTCTTTGTACAATCATCTGATGAAGTATCATCTAACCGCCTTTCCACTTACCATTGGTTCTAAACAAACCCCAACAAACAATAGAAGCTCAATGAAAAAAAAAAGGAAGGAGCTAAGTTATAAACTCCTTTTTTTAATGATCCAATCTTCTTGGAAAACAAAAGAAGTATGATAAAGACGAGTACAAATTCCGGTATAAAAAAATCGAATATTCCATCAAATTAACTATTTTTTTATATATTTATATATAAATTTAAAAAGTTTGTTCTTTCAAGGAAAAACCCTTATAAAAAAAAAAAAAAAAATTCATTACCTCGCTAATAAAAAAGTGATCCTTGTTTGATCTTTATTTTTTGAATATCCTCTTTCATTGGATTAGTAATGGGACGCATATATCAAAAGTTCAATGCGAAATTTGAATGAGATAGATTATTTCAAATTAGTAAAATTTGAAATTGAGGTTACACAAAATAGGGCCCGAAAAGGATATACTTTTATTTTAATCTTAAAAAAAAAAGTATTCTATACTATTCTATACACAGTAACTATGTTCAATTTTTTTTATATTGTACAAATTCCATTTATGTATGTACTCCCGGGAAACATACAATACTCTACTCTATTTCATATTTCACAGATCGGGAGTAATTGAAAAAGCCAGACCCAGTACAGTACGGTATCCCGTGGAATCCTGAATCTGATGCTAATAATATAATAATTGTACTAATCCACATATGCCTCTCTCCCATCAATCGAATCGGTACTAGTCGAAGAAATAGAAATTCCCCCATTTGGTTGATGATAAATGTGAAACGAAAAAGAAAAAAAGAAGAGGGATCGCTGTTGGGAATGAAATTATGTTATTTGGACTTCTTTTCACAAAAAA